TCTTCTCCCTTACGTGATAGGGCTCTAAAGCCAAGCGCTTGCTTCAGTTACTGCCCTTACTATATACTAGGAAGGGGAGTTCGGAAATCTACTTTTTTGCCCCATAAGGGCAAGTCCAGTGGCAATGAGGAAAGGAAGGACAGCCACGGAAGCTGGTCAGCCTAAGACCGTAAAAGCCCAGTTCCAGTATTAGAGGAAGCATGGCATAGAAAAGAAAGCAGGGCATGTCATGGGTTGTAAGGAAGAGGTAACACGTGTACATGAAAGCAAGCGAGAGCAGAGCGTAGGGATGGAGCAAGGAGGATAGTAGTCACTTAGGAAACAAGCACAGAGAGAGCAAAACGAGTTAGGGTTGGTTTGGCCAGTAGAAGCACGAGGAACATATGCACCAGTACGGCATCTAGGTGAGCAGCATATTGGAAGCTGCATCTTTGACGGTTTAAATAACTATCCCAGAAATCCGAAGTAGCGCATGTGAACTGATAGTCCATACCTTCGTTCTATCACCGCGGGGTGCCGGGCCTGCCTTCCCGGAAAGCACTCGCATAGAGATTCTAGGCACTTATCGTGGAGTTAGGCTCGGGAGTGATTAAAGTGTGTTTGTAAACAGTCAGTGGGCGTACTCACAAGTAAGTAGGCTTTGTTCATTTCATGATCATATATTGGCATATGATTCAAATCTTATTTCCACTCGCGAGAAAGCATTCGAAATCGTTGAGTTCATTCTCATATAGCGAGAAACTATTACCATTTCGAAAAAGAGCTCAGTAAATGAAATAAATGGTCGAGCTAGCTCTCGCTTCCTAACAAAAAAGAAAGCTAGTTAGGGGAGAGGGCTGACGTCAACTAAGGAACCGGACACGGACAAGGATTTGGGGCTTTCAAGGGTTTCAAACCTTTCTATAATATAAGGTAAGCTTTGAAGCTGGCTGCTCTGCTATACTATACTAGTTGTAGGGCGTTAGCGCTTGACTAATAGAATAGAAAGTAAAGGGGACTCTATCATGATCTTACGAATCTACAACTCTCTTTACTGAGCGAGACTCTATCCAGATCTAAAGAATCCGCCAAAGAGCCTTCTTCTAACTAGGAGAGTCAGCAAGCTACCGGAAGCGAAGCTTCTGGCTCCCCCTTTTCATTTCCAATTCCTTCTTTTCGTTCTACTTAGGTGGAGCAATCCGAACTCTCGACAGAATATAAAAGAGGACCACAGGCCTGTGTAGACACCTCAACGAACTCATGTGGACACTCCTCAGCCCGAGGACAATCTCTCAAATACACATTAAGAAGTTGACCCGTTTTTCTTTTCTTTGCTGATTCCTCTCAATGAAATTTGCCATGTTGCACTAAGTTACTTACGGATGTATGCATGCGGTCCGGGAACACTTTGGGGTGAACACCCATCCGAACAAGTAGGGTCAATAGTTCAGCATTTAGGCCGTAACATTTAGCAACAAAAAAATCTTTAACCCAACAAGTGCTCTCCGAACCAAGCTAGATAGTCTCCTATCACTAGGCTCACCAACCAACCTGGACTTTGATTATTATTATTCCTACCGGATATCAAAACCATAAGGATTGTTTCCAGCCATGAGTTCCCCTATGACATAAGCGCTCTTGGGTGAGCTGGGCCATTCCATCAAATCTTTGAGAAGGGGCCCAATCTCGTATTTGATGGTCGGCGTGGCGATAGGCTTCGCTTCTACGACTGCCTTCCCAGCCGTTGCAAACATTGAGCGAGAACGGTAAGGGGCGCACAAACAATGTCGTTGCGCGGGGATGCGATTCGCCAAGCTGGCGCAAACAAAGCCGTCCGGCCCTACCGGATTAGGAATGCGAAGGCCTTTCCTTCGAAAGGAGACCGGGGAAAGAAAGAGCTATGCTATTGACCGACCCTTTTTTCTCATTTTGTTTGAAGCGGAGAGAATGAAATGCAGAAATAATTGACCGAACAAATAGGCCTAGATCTATGCCCCTTAATGAATCGAATGGTCCTTCGACCTTCGTTTGATTCCGACGGCCGGCATAGATCTCATGAGACCCGCCCACTATTACTACGAAAAAAGCCCTGCCCCTTTCCTTCGATACTAGGAGAGTAAGCCACTTCTATTAGCGCCGGACCTTGAGTCGAATTGATCGTGTCATGTGCAACGTCCATCAATGATGGTTCATTAATGTCCATTGATTTAGACTCCTTCCCCCTTCTCAACTACGAAAAAGATCGAGAGGGGCCCGAAAGCCCCCAAACCAAGAACAGAAACGGAAGCCTTTCGATTCACTCCCCATTCTCTCTTAAATAAAGAAAGCTCACCCTCGAGCCCCGGGCCGGTCGGCCGGGTCTTTCCCTGTTGTTCTGTTCCCGCCACGAGAAAGACGCACGGAAGAGGTATGCCCAGCGCGCGGAGGATCCGTTGAGACTTTGTCTCGGTAGGGAACTGTACGATCTTTTCCCCTATTGTATTGTATTGAATCAATAAAAAAAAAAGAGGTCAGTGCTACGGCCCCCTATTGTTTGATCCAATATTGACCGGGGACGAGCCCCGACTTCCATAGGTCCTTGGTTTGACCTCCCGTAGTGGTCCTTGCTTTTAATAAAGCGGAGCGGGGCCAATTTCTCGTACTTGCTCAGTGTGCCCCCCTTTCGTCGAGTGCCCCACCCGGTTCACTGGGCTGTTGGCCTACCAAGCACTTGCCCGCTGCTCCTGCCGCCCGCCAAGCGGGCTCCGCGCTCGTTATCCTGACTTTTATCTCTGCTGGGGCCCCTCCCATTGCTCTAGCCATAAGCTATGGCAGCTCCAGCTCGCAACCACAGGGGCCTGCCCTGCGAGGCCAGAGTGGGCTCAGCGGTCAGCCTCCATTCGAATTATGTTAGGGGGTCTTTCGCTTTTGCCAGATCTAGAGAGATACTACAAGTCCTCCGTCCCAGATTCCATCGCCGCGGCCATCTGGTTCACCGGTACTACCAAAAAGTCTCATGCTTACGTTACTGTTACTGATGGTTTTATTATCTTGGACCACGAAGACCCCAGTCGTGCTTCTGGTTTCCATTGCCATCATCATATTGATGATCAATCTCCTCGTGCTCTGCCATAAGAACTTGGAGTCCGTATCATGGTGAAGATAAGGTAACGCTGTGATTCTTGCTCAAAAAACAGACCGAACGCGTTCGAGTTATTGGCTCGTCCGACCCGGCAGCATTCATGAGTCGCTCGTTCAACTGTCCCTCGGAGACACGGTCGAGAAGTACCATGCATGGTTGCCCCCCGTCCTTTCTTTCTCTCGGTCCCACCCAGCAAGATACGGCTCAGCCAAAAAACGTGAGCGCCCCTGCGCGAGCCTTATTTTCTTAGTTTAGTAAAGTCAAGCTTTGGCTCCCTAAAGACTAAAGAAATGGATAAAAAAAGGGGGGGACTTCTGCAACGGGCTATGCCACCCAAACCAACTGAGGGAAGTCGCATCCGTCCCATCGCAAGCACCTACAATGTCATGATCACATTGGTTTACCCTTTTTTCTTTGGTAGTTTAACGGACGGTCGCCCCTCCAACAAGAAAAGGTATAAATATGGAAACTTCTCTGCCATTTGGATCGGAGAATTTATGGAGGAAATCAGGTTTTAAATTCCCAGAAACCACACGATTATATAGCCAAAGGGAATACGCCGCGCCTAAAATCATCCCAAGCGCTGCTAATGTGGCTACTAAGCTATTTCTTTGGAAAGCTCCTACTAAGATGAGAAATTCCCCGATAAAGCTGCTAGTACCAGGTGAACTCATATTGGCCAAAGTGGAAGAGAAGAAAATGGTAGAGAGATTCGGCATGGTGCTCACTGAACCTCCGTAATATCTAACAAGTCGAGTCTTATGTCGGTCATATAGAACACCAACACATAGAAAAAGGGCTGAAGGAACCAGTCCATGACTTGACATCGGTGGAATGCTACCTCCAATTCCCTGTATGTTCGATAGAGCCAAAGATTCCCCCCCCCACTGATCGGAGTACGCCGATTACCCCCCGAACCGTACAAGATAGTTACCACCTATCATACGGCTTTCTAACTTCACTTCTTTTTCTGGTCGTTCCGCTCTGTCGATCGATGGTAGTATAAGAGATCTGTAACCCCCCGAAATTATTTACATAATGGTTCCTGCTTCCTACCCATAGTTAGCAGGTATCTCCCCGGGTCATACTTGAGTATCACATCGTAGACCCCCACCCCAACTCTATCTTCCTTATCAGGGAACCGGAACATAGTGCATAGGTACTCTTCGATGCAGCGGGGACGAGACGACGTGACATACTACGATCACGTACAGAAGTGCTGCCCTTCGGCTCGGCAATATGGAACCTCTCAACAGCTCCCGTTCCTTTATGGGGTCCTATCGGGATAGGTAGGCCCAAGCCTTTCCCCCCCCCTCCCTCCATAAGACCCTATTTCTCTTTCCCCCTCGAGAAAGAGAAAGAAGAGAAGAAAGGATTCTTTTTTGTCTTTCATGTGAACGGCCCTATCTTGTATCGAAAGGTTTTTCGTGCTATACACCACGTTGAGAAAGACCAACCTCCTATGTACCGTACTTTTTTTGTACCTCGAAAGGGAGGTCCTCCTTATGATGCTACGGACGGCTGTCCGAAGTGCAAGGGGGAAACTCGGACTCGGATAGGATAGGATTGTGCGTGCCGGGCCCTTCGGGTGTCATATTTTGGCCGAGTTTACCGTACCTCCGGCCCCTATGTTAGGCGGCCGTAATCTTTTGTTACGTTCTACCGCTGTTACGCCAGAAAGAAAAGGTTCCACACGAGCTCCCGTTCTGCGGCGTGGTGGCAGGACCGCTAGGGGATTGGCTCCGGGTGTAGATAGGGTTCAATCTGCAGGGGTAATGCAAATACATAGGCCCCTTCCCTTCTCTTTTGGATGAATGGGGTGGTTTAGAAGGCGCTTTCCGATCTACGGTCCCTCGGAGCGAAGGGTTAGGCAGGTAGTATGGGCCCTCTGACTTCCAGCTATGTGCTGTGCGGCTCCCGCGAAGCGAATGAAGGGAAGCTCGAAGAGCTTACGGGTGAGCTTACGCTTACTCTCAGCCTCTTTGATTGGTAGGCGGGCGGGCTAAGCCCCCTACTTAAGATTCCATTCATAAGGCTAATTAGATGTTGTCGTGACGCTTTGGTTAGGCCGACTACTATAAGAGACTTCTAGCTTCTATAGTGGCCCTTCAACTTTGGTGTAGTTTGAGTTTGTATTGGTACTGAATGAACATATCAAACAAAGGCGAACAGTATAAGGCCTTCTCCGGCCTGGGAAAAGCAGCGAACTCTAGAAGCTAGGGCTTTGTTCACCTGAAATATCTTCTCTTCCTTTTCGCTAGGTCCAAAAGCTTCCGTCAAAGCAAAAGATCTGATCCAACAGAAATCCCGCATATTGAGCGCTGCTGATATGCGGCTACGGCTTAGGCGATCATATCATGCCATAAAAAACTTTTATATGTATAGAGATACCCCCTAGATATACAGATAGAATAGATGTTCATGGATAGACAGACATTCCATTGATTCTTATTTTGTGGGCTGGCTCGTCGATCCAAATGAATCGTTCTTCTGGTCTCTCTTCGCTCCCCGCCCCGAAACTGACCCACGGCACAGCGCCCATTCGCTTCGCGCGCGGGAAGGCAACGAAGTTCAGTTCATGAGACCGCAGCGGAGTGGAGCAGCCGCGACACGAAGTTCCTTACCTTAGCTGGATCTCGCTGGTGCCACCTAAACGGTAGGTAGGCGGCGGATGTGTGACGTTTGGAGTTGTCGTTCGTGCACCTGTCCCCAATGGAAGAATGAGTGATCCGTTCCCCTGCAGATCATGGCCTTACCACTCGGTCCCCGATGGCCAGCGGGGGATTCGGTATAGCAGCTCATGTTCGTTTGCGCTGCGCGTTCCCGCTGGACTGGACACATGTTAGCTGTAGGAAGTATGGTTCCGAAAGTGACTTCGGTTCGCCAGTTCAGGCTCAACTCCTCGCTTTACGTTAGCGGACCTACAGGTCGGGCCGGGGCTCTGCGCTCTTTCTTTCTGTGTGGGACGATGCCGGGGAGATAAGGGAATGCGTTGAGGCGGCGAACAAGACAACTACATTTGAGCTTTTCCCTCCATGAGATGAGCCCAGTGGGACCGATGGATAAGAGAACTGAGCTGGCCTAAAAAGCGCTTGGGCGCTCTACGTAGGATGTAGACTCCATCAGATACATATCGATTTATTTCGGATGGATCAAGAATAGATAGTTGTCTCATCAATAGATAGAAATAGGAGATTTCCCCTTATTCTTGATAGATTCCCTCTCTATCTCTTTCGATCTATCAGAACAGATCGGGCTATCTATCAATCGATTTGCAAATAGCACGTTCATATCGCTTTTCGTTCATTTCCGCCACGCCAACATAGCCGCCATAATAAGAAGCAGGCGAAGCAGCTAGAAGCGCTCGCTTCACGCCCTTGAATTCTTATTCACGAATGAATTGGGAAAGCCAACAGAAAGATTCGATTCTGACTTCATAGAGCCGGTGCTGCTGTTGCCTGCGCGTAGGGCCGTCCCCCACTCCCGTCCCGGGGCGCTAAGGGGCTTTTGTTTTTGGAACAGACGGCAGTGTTTTGCTGACGCCTCGAATCAAGCTTTTGTTGCGACATGCTATGTTTTCTCCCCCATTGCTAGTAGGTTGATGGGTCGCACGCCCGGCACACATGTTTTGGCCTTGTGTGTCCATAACTCAAAATAGGTGACCTAACGGCCGCCGCCCGACTAAACATACCAATAGTCACCAGATTCATATGAGCTACTGAGGAGTAAGCAATGATCTTCTTAAGATCGATCTGTCTTAAAGTGGTCGAGGAAGTATATATTATAGCAATCGCGCTTGAAGTATAAATGAAAGGAGTGGAACGAAGTGTCGCTTCGGGAAACATGGGTATTGAAAATCTTAAAAACCCGTAGGTTCCCAATTTTAATGGAATTCCTGCCAAGATGACGGATCCTGCCGTAGGTGCCTCTACATGAGCTTCGGGTGACCAAATATGAACTGGTACCATAGGCACTTTGACGGCGAAAGAGGCGAAAGAAGCAATCCATAGAAAGATTTGGCGCCGCTCACTAAATTCTGTGGTTAATGAGATTTGTAAATCGGTGGTTCCTGTTTGGAGAAGAATCAACAGAATAGCTAATAGCATAAAAACAGATCCAAGTAAAGTATAAAGGAAAAACTGATATGCTGCCTTGATCTTTCTTTGTCTCGAACCCCATACCCCTATAATAATGGTAGAGTAAGGGGTGGCCCCAAAGCGGAATTGACCGGTGGTGGTTGGTCGAAGCTCCAGTAGGTAGCCACTCCCTTCTCAGGGAACCGTACGTGAGACTTCCGCATCATACGGCTCCGTCCCGAGCTTCCGTCGTCGGCCTTGTCATTAGACCACTATCTATGCATGTATTTTCCGCCTGGACTCTCGAATCTTTTGCTTCTCGGG